AGACGTGAGCACCGATGAAATATCGGTGAATAAACGAGCCCTTTCTGAATAAATTGAAGAACCTAATGGATTGAACTCATCCTTGGCCGCATTAGCAAAACATTCTTATCTGACTCTGGATCCAGACCTTCGAACCCTGGAACGATGGGAGCTATCGACTAACTTCACTCCATCTTACCACCTATTCTGTTGATCAAGTGGTTATAATGACCCAATCCTGGAATGAATTAGATGCATAAAGTGGGATCGAAGAAGAAATTCCATCAGCTGACAACCCATCCTTTCTATCTCGATCTCTGAGACCGAGACCAACCAGACGAGAGGGACCGATAGCAGCATTTCAAGAAAAGTAGCGCTTAAAGGGGGAGCCCTTCCCTCCTCTCGCGCTTAAAGCTCAGCTCTAGCTTTGTATCTCACATTCTACTAATTGAATCCGGCTCTTATTTAATCAACTAATTAGAACTAATTACATAGATGATCTGCCTGCTCCTTTACTTGAAGAACATGATTTCAATTGAAAATGAAATTCTTATTACATTACAACATTTCGATTAACTCATTTCGTATATGATCACAGAACGCGCCTTACGGCGCGCTTGCTTGGCCGGGCAGGTAGATGAAGGTGAGAGGTTTCAAACGAAAGTCTTTGAGATTGGGTTGGTGTTTTTTTTCCCTTAGTACAAGATCGAAAAGAATGCATTGCATTCCAAGTGAGATGCCCAAGATAAAAGGAACGAGGGGAAGAATCGGAAGAGGAATCCATAAGATAAAAACAAAAAACCGTGAATGAATCAAAAAGCGTGACGAGAATTCTCAACCCGAAAATGTTAGAAGGTGCAAAATCAATGGGTGCCGGAGCTGCTACAATTGCTTCAGCGGGAGCTGCTGTCGGTATTGGAAACGTATTCAGTTCTTTGATCCATTCCGTGGCGCGAAATCCATCATTGGCTAAACAATTATTTGGTTATGCCATTTTGGGCTTTGCTCTAACCGAAGCCATTGCCCTCTTTGCTCTTATGATGGCCTTTCTGATCTTATTCGTTTTCTGATCCAACTTTTGATGGATGTAGTCTCTCTTTTCATACAAGAAAGAGGAAAAAGAGGAGGACGAGGCCCCCTCGCGGGGGGGAGGGGAAAAGTGGGTATGCGGGTTTCCCCCTTAAGAAGGTTTCTTTACATCTAGTGAATGAAGGTCGCATATCCGCTGTTAAAGTATATTTATGCTGTCGCAGATCGGTTGAGTGGGAACGGTAGAAGAAGAAGGAAGGATGTAACATTCTTTTGCTTCTCCTACGAGATTTGAGCTAGCAGGAGCGCACTTACGCCGTTACGTTTCGGGCGCCATAGCCAATGGCTCCCTACACTCCACTCTTTTTTCGTAACTCTCTTTCAAGCTAATTCGAACTAGAAAGCCGATCTCTTCCAGTACGAGTACATTCAAAGGGCAGATGGGTCGATTGCCCGAAGGAAGCACTCATTCATATATCTTGAAGTTGTGAGATAGCATTTTTCTAGAGAAAGCCCTCGGGCTACAGTTTGCCACTACAAGCCCGCAGGTGGAAAAGAGAAATATCTTCACTTGACTGCCCCGTTAGGGTAAGCCGAGTCATTTGCTTGACCTTTCACCCCTTTCCCTCTTAGTCGCAGATCCGCTGTCTTCCTTTCCTTAGCCGGAGCAGTGAGCGTCTCTAGTCTACCGAGGGGGGGTGGAAGAATGATACAGATGCTGCTTCTTAGAGATCCCCTAAAGGAGTAGCAAAGCGATCTTCTGGTGAGTTGCCTTTGACTAGTGTTTTTAAAAGGTAGCTTATCCGAGTTAACTCAAGAGCTGGCTCTGCCGTGCCGTAAGCAACGTATATTCTGGTTAATGTTACTTTCTTTATTCCTTTTACCTGCCTGCCTCCTCCCTTTGGTTGTGAGCCCCGCCTAGAGTGAGGCGCTAAGGGAAGGGCGTAGCGTTAAATCTGCCTCGCAGCTCGTAGAGGACCTTCAGTGATCGCGAAATCACACTGTCTCATGCAGTGTTCCCGCAATCTCAGTCCAGTTCAGTCTTCCCACATATGGCTTGGTGGAAAAAGTTCCTTGCCCCGTAGTTAGAAAGAATAGCTATTCAATCACAGTCAGTTTGCCGCACCGGTGCTTGCTCGCTACAGCTCTATTATGCTGTAAAGACCCTCTGTCTAGACACCAAACTCAACGAAATAGTTGCCTAAAATGGTATTCATCCAATGGTATTCACCACCCACGTCGGCCAAGGGGGCTTTTAGCCCTAAATCAATTGGCTTGTAGACTGTTTTTGAGTTTGTTGAGCATGACGAGCTAGTCAGTATCCCGTCCCGGGTTTTCCCTTCTATTTAGTTTAGTTCTAGAAGCTGAACAGCTAGCGTGGTTTTGAAGAGCAGTGCCGGGCAGCAGGGATTGAAAGAAGCAGTTCCTTCTCGGCTTCAGAAGGACCGAAGGTTGCACTACGTTCAGGGATTGGTCTTCCTGTTCTTTCTCAGCCACTAAAGGAAGAAAGGCAGGGAAATACGAGAGAGAGGTCAAAGTGGCATGTTGGCGTGCTGTCCGTTTGAGTGAGAGGGAAGCGAGAGGGTTAGTAGAGTGGGGGAGGGGTCTTGTCAGAGCCTTAGCCTTGCTTATTTACTTGATTGCAGACTGAAATCGATAACACCGGGTTCATCAATGTAGACCACCTGTTGACAGAAAACTTTATTATAGGTATAGCAAAAGCACAGATTGAAATACTTCTCTCCTAAACCTGGACTTGGACTGGCTATCTCTCAATTCAATGAATGACCCTCCCAGAAAAACATTCTCGGGCATATGAAACCTCTTACTAGCATCATGAACAACTATTCATGAACTTACTAGGAAAGACAGGAAATCCTTCCAGACATATATCTTATGAGATCCGGGGTTGGGGAATTCCCCGAAAAAAAGTCTTTTGATGTCGCAGATCGGCTGGAGGAGAAAGAATAGGGGCCGCTCCAGTATACTCCGCGTCGATGGCAGCCTCAAGTGCTATCTCTGAAGGTGGAAATGACACAGGATGCCTTGCGTCAGCAATATGATAAGGAGAGATTGTACCAGAGCACAATGTCAAAAAGATAAAAAAAAGATTAAAGGAATAGGAAAGCAAGTGAGAAAGGAAAGACAGTTTTCTTGTGAGGATCTTGAGGAAGTGAGCAAGCTTAGGCACACAGGTCAGATCTTTTTCATTTGTAAATATCCCGTATACCCCTACTTTATATAGTAGTAGTAGAACTAGCAGTTATAAGAAGATCATTAATAAAGAGCGTTCCAGTCTGCGAGTGAGAGAAAGGAATCTATTGGGAGTGCACTGTAAGCCATTGTCCAGCCTTTGGGAGTTTTTCTACATCTAGCTCGATTCTTTCTGCTAGCGAGCTTGCAAGTAGTCCCAATCCAGCCGTTTTCTTGATTCCATCCGCCTATCTGATCTTTTGAACAGGCTTTCAGCTTCAATCAAATAGGCCATAGATATAGATCGAGATTCACTCATAAGACAAGCGACTACCAACAAGGTGTCTATAAGGTTTGGAGCACTACAACCAGCCTCTATACCCGTCGAAGAGATGGATCCTCTGGACACCGAAGTTCGGGTCACCCCTGATGACTCAGAAGAGATAAAACGGGGGTTGGTAGCCGTCAATAGCCCAGATGGAGATATAATGTGGGGAGACCCCGATCCCCATGAGGATGACGATTGGGAAGTGGTTACCCCAAAGCAAGAATTTAGCGTTGGTTCCGGTCACCCTTGCGGACCACCTGAAATCCAAAAGAAAAGAGCAACAAAACCACTCCTCAGATAAAGACCAAGAGGTTTCATCATGCATGATAACGGTGGGCCCTGCTTTGGCAAAGAAAGAAGAAATTCCCCGATTCCTGTTCTAGAGCCGAGAGAAGAATGCACACTGCCTACCCTAATCGAGTTGCTTGAAGATTTCGAGATTAGCGATAGCAATGCTATTAAAGATAAGGGGAAGGCTTCTCTCGAATGTATGAAGGGGAAGACCTATTTTCAAAAGCATTTCCTACCCCGCCTGAAGCTAGCATATACCCGCTATGGCGGAGAGGCCATATGTTGCAGAGGTGTGTCGAGGCCTGCTACGCAGGGGCTCACAGGGAAGAAAGAGGGGCAAGTTAGTTAACCTTGATAGCTAGAATGGACAGGGGGCATGGCGGCCGTGGTCCCTTTTCTCTTACGGAGGAAGATGATGATGATGAGGATTTACTCACTGATGAAGACGCCATGAGTCAAGATAAGGAAGAACAGCAGCTATGGCCAGACATGTGCTCGCCCTGCCGTCCTTTCTTCAAATACCACGGCCCAGGGCCAGACCAAGGGTCCCCAGGTGCTATGGCAATCTGCCACGTGGTTGTTGCTGAGAAAGACGAAGGGGAGAGCAAGAGGGGCACCAGATATGGCGGTACGAGCTGTGGCGATATTAGGAGAGGGGGGGCAGGCCACAACTGAGTCATTGGCATGTTCACTGATTGAGTGTCCCCTCTGGAGGATCCTGTTGCGGGGCGAACTTGATCGTTGACGCTCCCTTCCCTCATGTGCCTCTGTTGGCCCGACAGAGATAGGTTCCATTCGCGATCGGAGGCTGTCTGCTGAGTTGCCAGAAAGTTCCTGCCCCTGGCAGAGGTTGGGCCTCCCCATTGATCTCTCCGCGGGTGGTTGGGTAGGAAGCAGCCCCTCAGCCTGTTCCGAATATTCCATGCCCGAGTTTCCGGATCCAATTCCCTGCGACGGTTCCATCGGTGCGACATATTGGTTCGTTGATGAGTTTCCTGCCCTAGCAACTTATGAAGCCCAAGAGTGAGAAATTGCTTTAGAACAAGGTTCTGAAAGAGATAGAGGGAAGCGAGAGGAGTGCATGCAGTGCCTCGCCCCATACATAGGAAGAGAGATTCCTTCTTGAATACATGAATTGAATGATGACTATTTGCATAAACCCGGGAAAAAGGATGAAAGT